ATTTGAACCCGTGACATTTTGTACCCAAAACAAACGCGCTACCAAGCTGCGCCACATCCCTTCAATTGTTCTACAGTGTCATTGTAGAGAATTCCTGTCTTGTTTTCCACATTGTTATTTCCTCTATTGAGATACACAACTTTTCTGCCCATTTCGTCTTTTTGGCTCATTTAATATATAATAGTAGTAAAAGACTTATATACGTATGAAATACAAACCCGTCGTAAAAATAGAATATAAAAAAATGAGTATTTTTCGGAAATGCTCGGTAAGAAGGGGATGTATTTTTTTCTGTTTTAAGAAAAGCAAAATCTTATTTACCAGATCATTGTATAATTCAATTTGAATTAGGGATTCTGTATACAACTATAAGTGGTTCTTAACTACATAGGCATCTGATCATATATGCATTATCTTTATGTATTACAATAAATAAAAGAAGGGGGGTTTTTAATGCGAGATCTAAAAACATATCTCTCCGTGGCACCAGTACTAAGTACGCTATGGTTCGGGGCTTTAGCAGGTCTATTGATAGAGATTAATCGTTTTTTCCCAGATGCGTTGACATTTCCCTTTTTTTCATTCTAGTTTTTGACATGGAAAGGAATGAAGAAGATTAAAGATATAATTAAATATCTGTGACTAATCCCCCTCTCCCTCTTTTCTCTTTTTTCCCTTTTTTAGTTTAGAATAAGGGAGGAAAGAGAAAGAATAAAAATAGATTCAACGTCTGCGAGACTCGGACTAAAGTTTGAATTCAAATATAGGAATAGAAAATGTGGGTCTAGGGCAAGAGTATTATATAAGATACTTAAATCAAATACTCTCCTTCTCGATTTGAAATAGAGTTTAGAAATCAGGGTATTACTTATTTATTATTTACATTTACTACGATTTTAATTTCTTTGTTGATATTAATCTTTTAGAATTGGATTTCAAGTTAGTAACTTCTATTTTTTTCCTTCCTTTCTTCTTCATTTCAAATAGAAAATAGAAGAGTTGAGTAAATCAAAAATCCAAAAAAGGAGGTTCATGGCCAAGCGTAAAGATGTCCGAGTAACGGTGATTTTGGAATGTACCAGTTGTGTCCGAAACGGTGCTAATAAGATATCAACGGGCATTTCCAGATATATTACTCAAAAGAACCAGCAGAATACGCCTAATCAATTAGAATTGAGAAAATTCTGTCGCTATTGTTACAAACATACCATTCATAGGGAGATAAAGAAATAGAGTACCTCTGTGTTACCCTTTCAAGGAAGTGGAAAAAATGACATTAATATATAACATATTTAATATAAAAAAAAAATCCTATTTTTGGTAGATTCAAAATAAAAATGAATTAGAATTAAGAAATAGGATTTTATGGATAAAGAATAAACAAACAAACCATGGATAAATCCAAGCGACCCTTTCTTAAATCCAAGCGACCCTTTCTTAAATCCAAGCGATCTTTTCGTAAGCGTTTGCCCCCAATTCAACCGGGGGATCGAATTGATTATAGAAACATGAGTTTAATTAGTCGATTTATTAGTGAACAGGGAAAAATATTATCTAGACGGGTGAATAGATTGACCTTGAAACAACAACGATTAATTACTATTGCTATAAAACAAGCTCGTATTTTATCTTTGTTACCTTTTCTCAATAATGAGAAACAATTTGAAAGAACCGAGTCAGCCGCTAGAACTACGGGTCTTAGAACCAGCAATAACTAGCCTTACTCTTTCTTCACTTGAATCATAATTCCAATCCGAACTCAAAGGCGGGTTGGTGTTTTTTGTTCGAAAAATCCGAGAATCCAGATTTGATTATCGTGTCGTAAGAAAAAAAAAAACAAAAAGGAAAAGAAGAAATCCTTTTTTTATTGAACGCGTTTATTCATTTTGAATATTTTAGCATATTTTCTCATAGTAAGTAATTTCATAGTAATTTCCTCCCGGAGTTCATTCTCCGGGGAACTCCGTTTAAATTATTACGGCGGATTCTTTCCAATCTACTTCTTTTCTGATCTCGTTGGAAATCATATAAAGACAATTTCTATTGGATATAGCCATTTGTGCAAGTATTTTACGATTAAGAAGCAATTGTTTCTTGTACAGATCGTGTATGAATCTACTATAACTATAGGATACTATCCTTTCGCGAATTACTGCGTTTATTCGAGTGATCCATAACCGACGAAAATTTCTCTTTTGCCTATCCCTATCCCGATGAGCTGAAACCAAAGCTCTTATTGTCTGTTGAGTAATAGTTCGAGTAAGTCTTAAATGAGCCCCTCGAAAGTTTGATGCAAATAAACGAATTTTTGTTCTACGTCTCCGAGCTACATATCCCCGCTTAATTCTGGTCATTGAATAAATGAAACTTTGACGAATAACTCATTGATTTCTTCTCTTTCAGTTATTCTTTTCCTCTTTACTAGTCTATTAATAACAAAACGGATTTTTCCAATGTATAAAATAAAAATTCCAATGGCTTTGGCTACTATAACCTTCCC